TTCTTCTGTGGTAGTTCATATATTCTATAGTTTCTTGCCGTGTCCATTTTCAATTCTTGGTCATTGAGATTCATGGGTAATACCGATTAATATATAAGGATAGATATTACCTCTCCTTTTCACCTTTCAAAGAAATTGAAATGATTGAAGTTTTTCTATTTGGAATCGTCTTAGGTCTAATTCCTATTACTTTGGCTGGATTATTCGTAACTGCATATTTACAATATAGACGTGGTGATCAATTGGACCTTTGAGTAATTAATATCTCCTTTTTTTTTGATTGACCTCCTACTTTCTTTAATCTACAGGAGGTCAAATTCAGATTGCTGTTCAATTATTTCAGTCTTATTTTCGACCTAACAAATAACAAGAATCTAATCACGCTCTGTAGGATTTGAACCTACGACATCGGGTTTTGGAGACCCACGTTCTACCGAACTGAACTAAGAGCGCTTTATTATAACAAAAATATTTTGTGACCTAACTCGTCTTGGATATATATACTATCGTAAATAAGAAAATTAAAGATTGATTTTGTATAGCCAATTTTAATCAATCTCAATGACCCCTCGTTACTGTTCATAAGATAAGTAATAGGTAGGGATGACAGGATTTGAACCCGTGACATTTTGTACCCAAAACAAACGCGCTACCGAGCTGCGCTACATCCCTTTGAATTGGCCTACAGTAGTATTGTAGAGAATCCCTGTCTTGTTTTCCACATCTTTATTTCTTTCAGTGCTATACCCAATTATCTTGTCATTTCTTATTTTTTTTTTAATCTCATATCATATAACATATAATAATAGACTTATATTATATACGTACTAAAGAAATATGAAACTCGCCGTAAAAAAATGAATATTTTTCGGGAATTCTCAGACAGAAAGGGACGTATTCTTTTTTTCTTTTAAGAAAACTGTACTGAATCGTTGTACATTTCAAGTTATACATTTTAATTTGCATTAGGGATTCTGCGTACAAATCCAAGTGTCAGTCATTAACTACATATACACATCTGGTCATATATGTAATAGCATTATGTATTACAAATTGTAATAAAATTACAATAATAAATAACAAAGAAGGAGGATTTTAAATGCGAAATCTAAAAACATACCTTTCCGTGGCACCGGTAGTAAGTACTCTATGGTTTGGGTCTTTAGCAGGTTTATTGATAGAGATCAATCGTTTATTTCCAGATGCGTTGATATTCCCTTTTTTTTCATTATAGTAATTGAGATAGGAAGGGGTGAAGAAAATTAGAGATACAATCAAATATCTGTGACTAATCCCCCCCTTACTCTTCTTTTCTTCTTTTTTTTTTATAATTAAAATAAATTCGAAAATAAAAAGAATAAAAGCGGGTTCACCCTAGTTAAACTAAGAACTCGGGTTTCCAGGTCCAAAATTAAATTAATTAATAATAGAGTGAGAAAGAAAATGGAATAGTTGTGGCATGTCAACAATATCATACAAGAAAATTCAATGAAAAAGAAAATTTAAATACTGTACAGCGATTATAAATTATAAATATATAGTTAGAAATCATTATATTACTTATTATTACTATATTGATAGATTGCAACGAAATCTTTCATAATTGGATTTCAAGTTAGCAACTTCTATTTTTTTCCTTCCTTTCTTCTTCTTCGCTTCGGATCGGAAAATAGAAAGATAGAAGAGTTGAGTCAATCAAAAATCCAAAGGAGGTTCATGGCCAAGAGTAAAGATGCCCGAATAACGATTATTTTGGAATGTACCAGTTGTGTTCGAAACCGTGTTAATAAGGAATCAATGGGCATTTCCCGATATATTACTCAAAAAAATCGACATAATACGCCTAGTCGATTGGAATTGAGAAAATTCTGTCCCTCTTGTTACAAACATACGATTCACGGGGAGATAAAGAAATAGATCGAATCAATCGCTTGCGTGTCCGCCTTCCATTCCAAGGAAGACGAAAAACGACATATTATATATAACAGATCATATATTTATTTAAATATAAACGCAATTCTATTTTGAAATTCGAAATCATTTTTGATTCGATCAAAATAGCATTAGGATTTTCGAGACAAGGAATAAAAAAAACATGGATAAATCCAAGCGACTCTTTCTTAAATCTAAGCGATCTTTTCGTAGGCGTTTGCCCCCGATACAATCGGGGGATCGAATTGATTATAGAAACATGAGTTTAATTAGTCGATTTATTAGTGAACAAGGAAAGATATTATCTAGACGGGTGAATAGATTGACCTTAAAACAACAACGATTAATTACTATTGCTATAAAACAAGCTCGTATTTTATCTTTGTTACCCTTTCTTAATAATGAGAAAGAGTTGGAAAGAAGCGAGTCGACTCCTAGAACTACTGGTCTTAGAATTAAAAATAAATAAGCTTGCTCTTCTTCAATTGAATCAAAATAAAATTCCAATCCGAATTCAAATGCAAATTGACAGTTTGTTCAAAAAATCTGAAAATTCCAATTTTATTGTTGTGTCGTAAGAAAAAAAGGAATTGGGGAAGAAGAATAAATCTTTTTTTGATTGAACGTGTTTGTTCATTGCGATGACTTTATCATATTATATCCTATTTTATCATACTAATTTCTACTCTACTTTCCCAAGTTCATTTGCCAGGGAACTCCATTTAAAATCCATTTAAAACATTTCACTGGATTTGATTTCTTTCAATCTCCTTAATCTTATTTTAAGATCTCATTGGAAATCATATAAAGACAATTCCTATTTAATATAGCTATTTGTGCAAGTATTTTACGATTAAGAAGCAACTGCCTCTTGTACAGATGGTGTATTAATTTACTATAACTATAGTATAGTTTATTGGATCGAATTACTGCGTTTATTCGAGTGATCCACAAACGACGAAAATCTCTCTTCTGCCTACCTCTATCCTGATGAGCCGAAACCAAAGCTCTTATTTTCTGTTGAGTAATAGTTCGAGTAAGTCTTGAACGAGCCCCTCGAAAGCTTGATGCAAATAAACGAATTTTGGTTCGACGTCTTCGAGCTATATATCCTCGTTTAATTCTAGTCATTGAATAAATGAAACTTTGATGAATAACTAATTGATTTCTTTTCTTTCAGTTATTTCCTTTCCCTTTCCTAGTCTATTAATAACAAAACGGATTCTTCCAATGTATAAAATAAGAATTCCAATGGCTTTTGCTACTCTAACCTTCCCGACCACGATTTTTTCTTTTTTTCTAGGCTTCTCGCCTCAAAATAAGAAATTGTATTGATACTAGGTATCAAAAAAACATAGTAAATAAAAAAGTAGTAAATAGAATATAGGTATAGTGGGTTCCATCGTTTCTATGGTTACTTCTTAAACGGTGAGGTCCTCTCTATACACCGGAGCCTCATTTAATTAATGCTATTGTTAACTTGTACAGTTCACACTCTTTGGCTCTACCCATAATTATCCAGTAATAGGTCTTTCACAACGAGACCACTTATACAGTAACGGTATTTAATTATGAAGATTAGCTGAGTAGCTGACCCTGTTAGTCCGTTCTTGCAAAAGTGAAGGGTAAAGGGTAAGGGCATAATCTTTCTGCTTTTAAATAAAATAGGATTTCCCTGCTTAATGAATACCATTTGCTATCAATGGGGAATTCTTTCTCATCTTAAATTAAAAGTGTAAGTGATTGGATTTGTACCAATGGCAACCATAAATTAATTTGATACCACAATACAATAGAAGGTATGATAGATCTTTTTTAGATTTTTATCTATATTTAATTTTTCGTATCGTATAGTAAATGGTGGTCTTCATTCTATCCTATTCATTGGTACTGATCATTTATACCGGATCAATTGTTTTTGGCCTAGTCCATGATCTGAACGAGTCGCACATACACCCTAGTACATGTTCCTCGTCGCTGAGGACATCCCCGAAGAGCGGGGGATTTCGTGACATTTTTGATTGGCTGTCTTGTGTTTCTAATAAGTTGTTTAATAGTTGGCATGTTGAATCATATACATAATGGGCTGGTTTAGATCGATCCTAACCGGATAAGTATGAATCATTTTTATATTAATGGATTCATAGACTATTGTATTAAATCTGGTAAGAAGATAAGATCTCAAATTGTATATTTGCGCGAAATTCCTCTTATTTTTTATTCAACCGCTACAAGATCAACAAGTCCGTGAGCTTGGGCTTCTGTTGCTGACATAAAAACATCTCTTTCCATGTCTTCGGAAATAACCCATAAGGATTTGCCCGTTCTTTGTGCATAAACCCTTGTGATGGTTTCGCGAAGCTTCAGTAGTTCTTCCGCTTCCAGGATAAATTCTCCCGTCTGTGCCTCATAAAAAGAACTAGCAGGTTGATGGATCATTACCCTGATGATATAACATAATAAATAATTATTCTATCTCGCATGATGAAAGGCGAAAAATAAGAAAATTAAGAAAAAAGAAAGATAGAATTGAACAACCGTACAGGCATCTTTTGCACATTGCATACGGCTCTACAATGGAATTCACTTTTATACCTATAAACTACCTTTATACCTATAAACTACCTTACATCGAATAAATAGAAAACAAATTATAGGGTCTATCATATTCACATAGGTGAATGATCCAACAACCACCCTTTCTTTTGGAATAGTTAAAAATATACTATGATGGTTCCGTTGCTTTATATATATATTAATTTCGTCTGTTATTTAGCAATCCCAAAGTTTCTTTTTTTTTTTACTTAATTCTTTTTATATTTGAAAAAAAAAAAGAGATTTTTTTTTGTATTCTTTCATAAAAATAATATATATATTATTGTTAAGAGTTTTTCGGTGTAAAAACAAAAAAGTTTGTGACGCTGAAATGGGTCTCCTGATATATCAGATAAAATGGTAAAGACCTTTTATCTCATACTACTCTTTCGATACATAATGGAATGGAACGATTTTGAAAAAAAAAAGATTCTCGTATCGAATTCGAAGTGCCATGCTATTATTACTTAATATTTATATTTCATATATCGCGAAGGCATAGTCTTCTTTTTTCTCTCAAATCAAATAAAAAACTCATTGGCGCCAAGCGTGAGGGAATGCTAGACGTTTGGTAATTTCTCCTCCGACCAGAATAAAAGATCCCATTGAAGCGGCTAATCCCATGCATATTGTTTGTACGTCTGGTTGCACAAATTGCATAGTATCATAAATACCTAATCCAGGTATTACCCATCCGCCGGGAGAGTTTATAAACAAATAGAGATCCTTGGTATCATCCTCTATACTGAGATATACCATAAGACCAATAAGTTGATTCGAGATCTCGCTATCAACCTCTTGGCCTAAAAAAAGTAATCTTTCTCGATAAAGTCGGTTGATTGAGATAAAATTGTATCCCTTCGGAACCGTACATGCATCTTTTGATGCATACAGTTCAACACAAATCGCGAAAAAAACAAGAATCAATGTGTAGATTCTTTTTTTTTCTTTTGTCATCGCAAGCTCTGTATAACTTGTAACAAAGGGGCTTTTTCTTTCATAAAAAAAAAATATGAGTTTTGGTCTTTTTATATATAATTATATAATATAGTAAATAGAATTTCTATATATAAATAGAAATAAATAAAAATAAACTTATCGGATTAACTTCTCATTGATGTATTGTTTCATCGGAATCCAATCCAAATCACGATGTAATTTTCTTGTTCCTGAATGGTCTTCTTGAATTCTTTTAGGTTTATGCTCTACTCCGAGTAAAGATCGGACCGATTTTTATTTGCATATATAGGACAAATGCCCCAATACTACGTCTTTTTGCTACGACTTCTTTCTTTTTTTATTTATTTCATATCTCCCGCCAAATATAATATTAAATATTCACTATTCAATGCATTCATCATATTACTCGATTTATTAACAGTTTTAGATAACTTTAATTATATTATTATATTAGAAATTATAAATCGAATATTCTATAATATAAATAGAATATGATATTAAGTAGAAATCATAGATATATTACCTATTGGTTTTTTTCTAAACGGAGCCTGGATAATTCATTTTATTGTTTGAACCAAGCCAACCATAAATTATTCTAATTGCTAATATTAATCTGTCTACCCCCTTAAAAAATTAATTTAATCGTACTTAATTGCATTTCACGCTCCAAATTTTGGATAATTCAATCAATCTTTGTTGGGCGAAAGGGAGGATATCTCGATCGGGAAAGAGAACGGGGAAATACCATATGACCCAATATATCTGACAAGTCGCACTATACGTCAACCCACGATGCATCTTCGTCTCCAGGACTTCGAAAAGGTACTTTTGGAACACCAATAGGCATTAAATGAAAGAAAAATTAAGTATTATATCTCACTTTGATGTGAAAGCGTAAAAATAGGTTTATTGTCTTAATAATATTTTGTCTTTTATCATATTTTATCCATAGATTGAAGAAGTTCATAAAAAAGGAAGACAGAATCAATAAAGGAAAATTCTTACAAGTGGGGCCTTTGGATGATGAACAAATATATATGCAGTTACTCATATAAAATGCTATCAACGCCCTACCATTGCGTATTGGTACTTATCGGGTGTAGAATAAATCTGCTTCTTTTTGTTCCTACGAACAAAATTATTCTATTATTATTCAAAGACATTCTTACTAAAAGATATAGAACAAATATTAATCCTTTCCCCAAGATAATCCACTAAAAAAGTAAGGACCATACTATACTATAGTTTTTTTAAAGTGCAATAAAGTTACATAGAGTCTATTTTTGATTGATATAAGGGGTATTTCCATGGGTTTGCCTTGGTATCGTGTTCATACGGTCGTATTGAATGATCCCGGCCGTTTGATTTCTGTCCATATAATGCATACAGCTCTGGTTGCTGGTTGGGCCGGTTCGATGGCTCTATATGAATTAGCTGTTTTTGATCCCTCTGACCCTGTTCTTGATCCAATGTGGAGACAGGGTATGTTCGTTATACCCTTCATGACTCGTTTAGGAATAATCAATTCATGGGGTGGTTGGAGTATTACGGGGGGGACTATAACGAATCCGGGTATTTGGAGTTATGAAGGTGTGGCTGGTGCACATATTGTGTTTTCTGGCTTGTGCTTTTTGGCAGCTATCTGGCATTGGGTGTATTGGGATCTAGAAATATTTTGTGATGAACGTACAGGAAAACCCTCTTTGGATTTGCCCAAGATCTTTGGAATTCATTTATTTCTCTCAGGAGTGGCGTGCTTTGGTTTTGGCGCATTTCATGTAACAGGATTGTATGGTCCTGGAATATGGGTATCCGATCCTTATGGACTAACGGGAAGAGTACAAGCTGTAAATCCAGCATGGGGTGTGGAAGGTTTTGATCCTTTTGTTCCGGGAGGAATAGCCTCTCATCATATTGCAGCAGGAACCTTGGGCATATTGGCGGGTCTATTTCATCTTAGTGTCCGTCCGCCCCAACGTCTATACAAAGGATTACGTATGGGAAATATTGAAA